TCAAAGACCCAACATGCATTTTGTTGCATTGGGCTCTTTCATCAACTGATGTCAAGATCAGTTAGTTCACCATATTTTTCTTTACAGAAAGATAAGAAGATAATGAGATGGCTCCATGTGCTCTGATTCATTATTTGTATCCTGATATAGGAGCAATACCAAAGTGTTTCAAAGAAGGGTGACCTTGATTTAGGTCTGCCTTCGGCCTAGATCAACCTAAGTGAAATGCAGTCTCTATCGCTCCGCTGCAAGAGTCCAATATGAGACTTCATACACCTCAAAGCTCATAGGACGAAAAGAGGTTCTTTTGTGAGATCCTTATACTCATTATGCCTGGCATTGAATGGACTGGCATTTACCTTACAATGGCAGGTTCTATTTGATTTGGCACCGGAATTCGCACCTGAATCGGATCAAACCAAATATTTGTCAGGCTATTTTTCTCTTGTTCTCTCGAATCTACGGAGTAAGACATCGACTTCTAAAAAAGATCAATTATGGTCATTGCATAATTGGCTCCCTTGAAAAGCATTGGCGCACGTGTAAACGAGGTGCTCTACCTAACTGAGCTATAGCCCTTGTCATAACTATTTTAACATAGAGACAATTTCTTGTCAAGAAGGGTATCCCCTAATCCCCACATGATAACTCTCTGATACGTTTACGTTTACTGGTAAAAGATTTATATTGCTTAGAAAACAAATTTTACCTATAATCCATCGAAGTGATGGAGACCCTTTTTGTGGTGATAAATGGCCTACTTAACCCAGTGGTTAGAGTATTGCTTTCATACGGCGGGAGTCATTGGTTCAAATCCAATAGTAGGTAGAACTTATTAGATTCCATGGTATCTAATAAGTTTTTCTACCCATCCTCTTTTTTTGTTCTATCATCAGATTAATCAGATTAGACTTCATTGTGTTCAAATTGTGGAATCCAAATGTAGTGTGTAGTGTATAATAAAGAACTCTTTTTATTGATGACTACTAATAGGAAATCACTTTGACAGCTTCTACTCGTGTCCTAGCTCGTCTGAGAGCTAGATTTGACTCAATTGCTTGTCTCTTACCCTCAGCTCTACTCAAGTTAGCTTCAGCTATTTCAAGAGTTTGTTGAGCTTCTTGTGGATCAATGTCAGTACTAATTTCCGCACTATTTCCTAAAATGGTGATCTCATTATTACTTATTCTAGCGAAACCGCCCATAAGAGCTACCGTTAACCATCGGTCGTTTAGTCGTATTCTCAAAAGACCTATATCTACAGCCGTGGCAATGGGGGCATGGTTTGGTAATACGCCAATTTGTCCACTATTAGTAGATAAAATAATCTCTTTCACTTCGGAATCCCAAATCATTCGATTAGGAGTCAGTACACAAAGATTTAAGGTCATTTCTTCAATTTGCTCTCCTCTTCTAAGTTCATAGCTTTCGCGGTAGCTTCATCGATGTTACCCACCAAATAAAAGGCCTGCTCGGGAAGACCGTCTAATTCTCCGGAAAGGATGAATTGAAACCCCCGAATTGTTTCTGCGAGACCAACATATTTCCCTGGAGAACCAGTAAAGACTTCTGCCACAAAGAAGGGTTGTGATAAGAAACGCTCAATCTTTCGTGCTCTTGCTACAGTTAAACGATCTTCTTCGGATAATTCGTCCAACCCAAGAATAGCTATAATGTCCTGAAGTTCTTTATAACGTTGTGAAGTTTGCTTAACCCTTTGCGCAGTTTCATAATGTTCCTCGCCAACGATCCGAGGTTGTAACATAGTTGATGTTGAATCCAAGGGATCTACTGCTGGATAAATACCTTTGGCAGCTAATCCTCTTGATAATACTGTAGTAGCATCTAAATGTGCAAATGTCGTGGCAGGAGCAGGGTCGGTCAAATCATCCGCAGGTACATAAACTGCTTGGATCGATGTTATAGATCCTTCTTTGGTAGAAGTAATTCTTTCTTGCAAAGAACCCATTTCCGTACTAAGGGTAGGTTGATAACCCACTGCAGAAGGCATCCTGCCTAATAAGGCAGAGACTTCGGACCCTGCTTGAACGAAACGAAATATATTGTCGATGAATAGAAGTACGTCTTGCTCATTAACATCCCGGAAATATTCCGCCATGGTTAGGGCAGTCAAGCCAACTCTCATACGAGCTCCTGGCGGTTCATTCATTTGACCATAGACTAGAGCCACTTTGGATTCTGCAAGATTTTTTTCATTAATCACCCCGGATTCTTTCATTTCCATGTAGAGATCATTTCCTTCACGAGTACGTTCACCTACTCCGCCAAATACGGATACGCCTCCGTGAGCTTTGGCAATGTTGTTGATCAATTCCATGATGAGTACTGTTTTACCCACTCCAGCTCCCCCAAAAAGTCCTATTTTTCCTCCACGGCGATAGGGGGCTAACAGATCCACCACTTTAATTCCTGTTTCAAAGATTGATAATTTCGTATCTAACTGTATGAAGGCGGGTGCAGATCTATGAATAGGAGATGT